ATCCGTGTAATAATTTATGTTATGGGGTTTACATATACCCATAATTGCTGTTATAATTCAAATTGAGAAATTTTTTTTTATTGACAGAAAAAAATTTGTTATGTATCCATTTGAATTTTCTTATACCATTAGGGAAACACAATTTTAGATTCAAATTCAAGAATCGTTCATGAATTCACAATCAATAGTTAACGGTTCAAATTTGTCCTGAATTTTTGCTTTTATGACCGAAAACCCAGATGTGATTTTTCAATATAAACTGAAAAGAAAGTTTTTAGATATTCGATATTTTAAGATACTATACAATCAATCGAAGGGGTTGATCCAATCCAAACAAAAAAGGAAGGATTTCTTTTAGGAAAGGGATTAAAGAAAACGAGATTCAAAATACAAGTACAAAAAAAAAAAGAATTTTTGTCATCTATTTTGTATCATTTTGGCGGCATGGCCGAGTGGTAAGGCGGGGGACTGCAAATCCTTTTTCCCCAGTTCAAATCCGGGTGTCGCCTGATCAACAAAAGAATCGAAATACCTTGTTCTGTTTTGCTGATAGAACTTGTCAAATTTTTTCCAGCAGAAGCAAGCGCAGAAAAAGGACTCTTGAGACTTGCTTGATTCGAAGTATCTGGGGAGATTTTGTTCTCTAAAATGAAAATGCTGTAAATCCTTTCGCTAAGGTTTAAGGAAGGAAAGACTATAGTCGTGAAAAAAAAACAGGTAAATTTGGATATGATAGCCCTTCCACTACTAATGGAATGTCGACTGATTGGGTCTTGAATTAGATTGGATAGCCGACGAGTAATCTAATTTTAAATTGCTGGTTGCGGAAAGAGCAGAAGATACTCTGTCTACATACTCATTCATCAAAGTCTCTGAGCACTCTGGCATTCATTCAATTTCATTTTCGTATAGTAATTTAATTAAATGAATAATTGGCTTTTACTTCATTTTTTTATAAATTAAGTAAAAGGTAAAAGTAAGTAAAAAAAGAAATTTTTACTTTTTGATAACCTCTAGTCAAGAACGTAATAGGGCGTCTTCCATTGTTTTATAGCGAAAATTGGCACTGGTAAGATTTAGATCAAATAAGTGGGAAAAATGAAAAAGAAATAGGGGTATGCGGTAGATAATGATCTATCTTGAGTCTATATTTTTATACTTTATCTTAATGAAATGACGGGCGACAAAAAATAGGTCTTATTATTAACTTAACATTCCTTTGGGACTTCTGATACTTCCAAGGCAGTCTCTGCGTATTTTGCTTGTGCTTAATATTTTCCGATTATACTTGAAATCTTCTAATTATTAAGAACTTAATTGGATTTATTGTTTTATCAATGGTCTTGGATCAAAAACCCCTTTTGACTCTGCGCCGGTGATTCTACTATTATTAGTGAACAATAATTGAATAATTCCTTCATAGAAATCGAGGACATAATTCCCATGGATATAGTAAGTCTCGCTTGGGCTGCTTTAATGGTAGTCTTTACATTTTCCCTTTCACTCGTAGTATGGGGAAGAAGTGGACTCTAGAAGTACTACTAATTGAGTTTAGGAATAAAACTCTTTCAATTTTTTAATAGATCGTTTTGTTGGGCAAAGCCTTTATTTTTTTTATGTCACGATTTCCATTTTTAAATGGAATTTAAAAATATTTTCATTTCGAAATTCTATTGTATTGGATTCTAGTGGATTAATGTATTCTATAAATAATATAGGAACTCTTTCAATCAAACAAATATTGCAATTATTCCTATGTTCGTATTTCAGGAAGTAAAAGGACTACAAACGGTCAGAAAATTATTCTAATCGAATTATTCATAAATTTTCTATATGGACAATAAGGAAGAACGAAACCCTTTTTACTTTTTTCTGGATCTTCTGTCAACTGCTCAATCAATTACTTCTTCGTGGAATAATAACAAGAAAATTACTTGATTTTCTTTTCTTTTATTATATTATCCCCATACCCTTCTTTTTTCCTTCATTAATTTGATTCTTTCTTTCGATGGATATCGGAATTCCATATAATTCTAATTAAAAATGAAAAAGAAATCTAGGAATTAGAATCGTAGGAGTAAGAGCTGTCTTGCGATCATTTCAGATTGATTGGAATCAAGACAAATCAAATAGATGAAGCAAAGAAATAGAATTGAGACATACTACTATGTACATTATATATATATGGAATTGATATCTATTCTAGATATATAAAGATAAGATAATAATGTCGATTGATATATATTAATTTAATCTCTATCTTCATAGAGCAAACTTTATAGAGTACAATAACAATACTAGTATAGTATGGTAGAAAAAGATTTTTTTCTACCATACTAGATAGTATCTCATAGAATACAGCTAATTCTAGTTCGCTCATTTCATTTAAAACACGAAATTGGAATCCTTTTTATTGTATTTCTTCTCTTCAATCATTGATAAGAACTAAAAAGTCACAAGTTTAATTCAAATTAATCACTTTGACTTACTGTTTTTACGTATATTATAAGTAAAAAAGCAGTAGGAACTAGAATGAACAGTGCAGTAGCAATAAATGCGAGAATATTTACTTCCATAATTTCGTCGTTTCATTTTTCTTTAATTCGAAATAACTCGGGATTTAATCCCATAGAGATAATAAATCTTTTGTGTGTAAATTCGACGGGATGAATTACATTTCGATGTAATCGAATCGGATCAATATCATGAATAACAATATCTGACAAATCGATTCATCGTCAAGAATTGAATAGTATAACATAGGAAGATCTTTTATCCATACCGAATTCAAAAGTAAATTCCTGATACAATTACAATCAAAAAAGACTTTACTCTCTTGTTATTTCTATTTTTAATTCTTTTCCACCCGTTCCATTCTTTTCTATAACCTACCGCCCCCTTTGGACAATCATTTGATGAAGTATCATTTTACACTTACATTGGTTGTAAACAAACCCAATAGAAGAAATAAAAAAAAAAAGAAAAAGAAAAGGGATTCCTGTTGGGAATTAAATTCTCCTGTTTGTACTCCCTTTCACAAAAAATGGAAGGGATGAATTGCTCTATTTTTTTATTGGATTTGGATCTATCGGGACTGACGGGGCTCGAACCCGYAGCTTCCGCCTTGACAGGGCGGTGCTCTGACCAATTGAACTACAATCCCAGGGAAATAACATAATAAAATGTCCAGTCTACAATACATAGTTTTATGATTTCATTCTTTCAATGAAAATTTTTTTCTTTACCTTAGACTTTACATTTCCAGATCTTGATAGGAATCTAGATCATTAGCAAGATCAAAACTTGTTGAAAAAAAAGAAATAAAGAAATAGAGTAAATAAATAGCGATAACGGTAAGATATATCAATATCAGAATAGAAAAGTTTGACTTTTTATTTTTTCGATGGGTATCGAGCATTTCTGGAGAAGAACAAATGGTTTATCATTTCATGGCAGATCGGCGAATTTTTGGGCCGAGCTGGATTTGAACCAGCGTAGACATATTGCCAACGAATTTACAGTCCGTCCCCATTAACCGCTCGGGCATCGACCCGGGAAGAATCAATCCAGGCTTGGTGATAATCCATGATCAACTTCCTTTCGTAGTACCCTACCCCCAGGGGAAGTCGAATCCCCGCTGCCTCCTTGAAAGAGAGATGTCCTAAACCGCTAGACGATGGGGGCATACTTGCCCGACCGCCATGATACTATGATCATAGTATGAATAGTTTTTTGAAATTGTCAATATAATGGAAGCGTATGACTCAATGCAAAGGATCTTTCTATATTTCACGATTAGATATAATTTTTTGATAATTTCTATTCATGACTCGTTCATTCTAATCGACATTCTATAATTCCATAACTAAATCTATTTTCTTTTTTATTTTTTCTTAAAATTTTCATTTTTTTCTCTAATAATTAATAATTTTGTTTGGGGGACAAGCCGAATCGCTTTATTAATAATTCGAGGAACTTTTTTTGATCTAGGTTGAAGTAGGTACAGGTATCAATCAAATGAATTTCGTTATGATGTCAATTAGGATCTGTCTTCAAACAATTCATTGCATTGATATTTATCAAATCCAATATCAATAAACTTTTTTTACTTATATTTATACTTTTAAAGTATACCCTATACTGATTACACTGATTACTGATTATGTAAATCAAATTTCTCATTCCTGAGTGAACCGCTATATTATATATTGAAAATATATTATAACGTATACGATGGATTTATATACATATAACATATAATATGTTTATATACTTAAACAAGGACATAGTGACTAGTGGCTTATTCAGGAATTGAATCAAACAGGCCCTTTTAACTCAGTGGTAGAGTAACGCCATGGTAAGGCGTAAGTCATCGGTTCAAATCCGATAAGGGGCTTTGGTTTTTTCATAAAACTCCCGTGGGAGTATTCATAGTTGAAGGAAGAATAGAGATATTGTTTATATTTGTAATAAAATAAATAAAGTAGCAAACAATATTTCTCTTTTATTAAAAAAATTAATAGAAATAGAAAATTTTTATTGAATTCTACTATATCTAGTATACTAATTATATAGTAATTATAGTTATAAGGTTGAACATTTGCTATTATGTTTATTATATTATAATGTATAATGAATAATATTCAGTTGATAAAAAAAAACAAGTTGTCTACTTGAATCTCCAAATATTCCTATTTTCTATTATTGCAATCAAATCAATTAGAAATCAAAAAAAGAAAAAAGTAAGTGGACCTAACCCATTGAATCAGAAATATATCCACTATTCTGATATTAAAATAAATATTCAAATTTAAAATTGGAACAGTGGGGCTTTTTTTTTTTTCATATTTCTTTGGACTACGCGGGAATCTGTCGATATTGCCGATTAAATCTTCTTTTTCCTAGATGTTTTCGAGGAATAAATTGCTATTCCCCTCCTTTACAGAAAAGGGTTTATTCTAATAAGAGACGTTTTAACTATTTTTATTCCAGACAATGTG